ATATGCAATATTGAAATAATATAATACACAAATTTTTAGATTCGGGACCAAATACTTCTAGGGGTTTTCCTGTTTCCGGGGGGGTTTACAGGATGATAGTGATCCCACGAGTATTGGGGGGGTAGGGGGGGTTTACGCTCAAAAAAAGGGGGGAATAAGTATCTATTGTAGTGAGTATTGCAGGTATTATGCTCATGAAATCAGTTATGCTTTTCTCAAGTAATATATTTTCACCATTCATAACGTATACGTGGGCAAAGTAAATGTTCAACCTTGGCGAACTTTTCTCTTACACTGTGAAATGTCAATTGAAAGGAAAGAGAAAAAAAAAATACCAGTAGCACCTTAGAAAGAACGCCCGGCATGGTGGGTAACGAGGAGTATGTTCTCCACCATTAACTTATGCAAGCGTCAATGAAAGTGTGGGGAGTATATAAATGTATGGCCCTGAAATAGGAACCAAATGCCAGGAATAGTGCACTGTGTGCTACCCCCACAATAATTGTCCCTCACTTTCATTAAACGAATGCATTAAGAAATCAACTGATGGTCGGTTCTTACTGCATCCTGTAATTGAATTTGTAGAGGTGTTGAGTCCTGGTATATATTAGTAAGTGGACGAATGTGTTCGGTCTTAAATCTCTCCGTCCTTGAATAATTGTAATATACGTTTTAATTTTATGTATCATGAAAGTCTTAACTAAACATTGTTTTTTAAATGGTATAATTAATCGTAGGAGTGATGTATCTTCTCATGGTGTTTACACATTGGTATATATGGTTAATTTTATGATATGGTGTTAATACATATATGCATATTAGACTTTTCGTGTGGCGAGGCTTGGCAAAAAATAGTTCAGCTAGAATCCTAGCTTTGGGAGTTAGGGGCGGGGGTTAGAGTCCCCCTTTTTTGAAGCGGCAGGAAGGATTTTAACCTTCGGCGTTCGGCTTACAAGACCGACGCTCTGATTCTGAGCTACTACTGCATTGTCATTCAAGTATTTTGTTTTCTGCCCAGCCAATTGCGGGGGATAAAACGAGGAAAAGAAAGAAGTATAGGATGGAGGCGATTTGACCGATGATGATGAAAGGGTGTTCTACTGGTATGCCCCCAATTCAAGTCAGGATCAACACGTCTGCAATTAGAAGTCAAAACAAGAATTGGGTGATCGGGCGAAATGTTAAGCCTCGTTGTTTTGATGTGTGTAGGAGGGGGACTAGTATGAGGACTAAGATTGAGAAAAGTAGTGCAAGTACCCCGCCCAGTTTGTTAGGGATGGATCGTAAAATGGCATAAGCGAAGAGGAAGTATCATTCGGGTTTGATGTGAGCTGGCGTGACGAGGGGGTTGGCAGGGGTGAAGTTGTCAGGGTCACCAAGCAGATTTGGTGAAAATAGGGCGAGAGAAATTAATGCAATGAGTAGCGCGGCGAATCCTAAGAGATCTTTATAAGAAAAATAAGGGTGGAAAGAGATTTTGTCGGCATCTGAGTTAATGCCGGTTGGGTTGTTGGAGCCTGTTTCGTGCAAGAAAATAAGATGCACTATTGTAAAGGCAGCAATAACAAAAGGAAATAAAAAATGGAAGGCAAAGAATCGGGTAAGTGTGGCGTTATCAACTGAAAATCCGCCCCAGATTCATTGTACTAAGGAGTTGCCAATGTAGGGTACAGCTGATATTAAGTTTGTAATCACAGTGGCACCCCAGAAAGATATTTGTCCTCAGGGGAGGACATAGCCCACGAAAGCGGTTATTATGACTAATAGTAGTAAAATGACTCCCACGTTTCAGGTCTCTTTGTAAAGGTAGGATCCGTAGTATAGACCTCGTCCAATGTGTATATAAATGCAGATGAAGAAAAAAGAGGCTCCGTTTGCGTGCAGGTTGCGGATAAGTCAGCCGTAGTTTACGTCTCGGCAGATGTGGGCGACGGAAGAAAAGGCAGTGGCGATGTCGGAGGTGTAATGTATGGCGAGAAATAAGCCCGTGAGGATTTGGGCAGCTAAGCATAAGCCCAGCAGGGAGCCGAAGTTTCACCACACTGAGATGTTCGCAGGTGCTGGGAGGTCTACGAGGGCGTCGTTTGCAATTTTTAATAAGGGGTGAGTTTTTCGAAGGTTGGCCATTAAGTTCTTATAGTTGAATACAACGGTGGTTTTTCAAGTCATTAGTCCTGGTTAAAGTCCTGGTAGGAACCATGGTTTATATTATGTGTATATTTTTGTTTGGGTTGGTTCTAGGTTTGGCGTCAGTGGCGTCTAATCCCTCTCCTTATTATGCAGCTTTAGGTCTTGTGGCGGCAGCTGGTATGGGGTGCGGGGTAATAGTTGTTTGCGGGGGGTCTTTTTTATCTTTAATTTTATTTTTGATTTACTTAGGGGGCATGTTGGTGGTTTTTGCCTATTCTGCGGCCTTAGCTGCGGTGCCTTACCCTGAGTCTTGGGGAAGCTTGCGGGTTATAACTGTGTTGGCGCTTTATTTTGGGGGGCTGTTAATGTTTTCCGTGTACTTTTGAGGGGGGTGATATGAGAGCTCAACAGTAGTCTCTGATGAGTTTGTAGAGTATGCATTATTTCGTGGGGATGTGGGGGGAGTAGCTGTCATATATTCCTTAGGCGGGGGCTTGCTGGTGCTGAGCGCTTGGGTCTTATTGTTAACTTTATTCGTGGTTTTGGAGTTGTCTCGGGGCCTGAGTCGGGGAGCGCTTCGGGCCGTTAGGCTATTAGAAGAAGCATAGAAATGGCTAGGGTGAAAAAGAACAGGGTTAGATAGGTTTTGATCAAACCTTGTTGAATGCCGCTGGTTGAGGTAATTGCGGGGGAGTTTAGCGCTGTGATTGCTTTGGGTCCAACTTTTTCTATTCAAGTTTGATCTACTATTTGAGAAGCGATTGATTGGCCCAGCAGAAGGTTGAGTTTGGGGGCAAGGCGGTGGGTGACGGGGGGGAAGAACCCCAGCATGTTGGAAAAGTGGTGGGGAATCAGGGTCGGGGTTGTTTTAAATTGTTTGTTGGTTAGGGATGCTAGTTCAATGGCGGTAAGTAACCCGAGAGTAGTGACAATAAGTGCTGCTATTTTTAGTGAGGGGGGTATGGACATAATTGGGGTTTTGGCTAGGTTGATGTTAGAGGTAATTAGGAGGCCGGTTAAAATGCTTCCTCAGGCAAGTCGTTTGATAGGGTTAATAACCGTCGAATTATTTTCATTAATGGGGGACAGGGTATTGAAGCGTGGAAAGTTCAAAGAGACGAAGAAGACTACGCGTAGACTGTAGATCGCGGTGAAGGAAGTAGCGATAACGGTAAGAGTTAGGGCTCAGGCGTTGATATGGGAGGTGTTTATTGCTTCGATGATGGCATCTTTTGAAAAGAACCCTGCTAGAAAGGGGGTGCCAGTTAAAGCAAGGCTGCCAATGGTTATGGCTGAAGATGTAAAGGGGGTGAGGTGGTGTATTCCGCCCATTTTTCGAATGTCTTGTTCATCGTTTAGGCTGTGAATGATGGAGCCGGAGCAAAGAAATAATATGGCTTTGAAAAATGCGTGGGTGCAGATATGTAGGAAAGCCAGTTGGGGTTGATTAAGTCCGATGGTTACTATCATCAAGCCTAGTTGGCTTGATGTGGAAAAAGCGACGATTTTTTTGATGTCGTTTTGGGTGAGTGCGCAGGTGGCTGTAAATAACGTGGTTAAAGCTCCTAGGCATAGGCAAGTAGAGAGAATTGTGGGGTTATTTTCGAAAATGGGGGTTATGCGGATTATAAGAAAGATTCCGGCTACCACCATGGTGCTGGAGTGTAGTAGGGCAGAGACCGGTGTCGGCCCCTCCATGGCGGAGGGAAGTCACGGGTGGAGTCCAAATTGGGCGGATTTTCCTGTCGCTGCAAGTACTAGCCCCAGGGCTGGGTATGTTAGGTCTAAGTTTTTTGAGGTTATAAATACCTGCTGCAGCTCTCATGAGTTAAGGTTTATGGCGATTCATGCTATGGCAAAAATAAGTCCGATGTCCCCCACCCGGTTGTATAAGACTGCCTGCAAAGCGGCGGTGTTAGCATCGGCCCGCCCGTGTCATCAGCCAATGAGGAGGAAGGATATGATTCCGACGCCCTCTCAGCCGATAAAAAGTTGGAAGAGGTTGTTTGCTGACACTAGGATAAGTATGGCAATAAGGAAGATAAGGAGATATTTAAAAAACCGGTTAACTAATGGGTCTGAGTGTATGTATCATGAGGCGAATTCTAAGATTGACCAAGTCACATAAAGAGCTACAGGGATGAATAGGGTTGAGTAAAAATCAAATTTGAAGCTTATATTGATGTTGAAAGAGTTTGTGTTTATTCAGGACCAAGAGGTGATGATGGTTTCGGCACCCTCATTTAAGTAAAGAGCGAGGGGGAGAAGGCTTACAAAGAATGCTATTTTTACGGCGGTTTTAGCTTTTGTTGGGGGCCAGTTGGGGCAAGGGTTTTGTGTGGAGAAGGTGGTCATCACTGGGTATAAAAGGAGGGCAAATACTAGTAATAGGCTTGAGGTTATTATTACGACGGTTGAGTGCATAGCTGCTACTTGGAGTTGCACCAAGAGTTTCTGGTTCCTAAGACCAGCGGATGTGCTGTTATCCTTTAGAAGCTTCGAGTGAGCTTCGGAGTCCAACCGAAGAGGTAAAGATTAGCAGTCTTTATTGCTGCGAGCCTCTCTCGGTGAGTGGGGGGATTTTAACCCCTGTTTTTAGAATCACAATCTAATGTTTTTGTTAAACTACACTTACATGTCATTCAGCCTCAAATTAGTTCGGGTTTAAAGACCAATAATAAGAGTGGTAAAAGGTGGAGGGTAATGAGAAGGTGTTCCCGGGAGTGGGAGGGGTCTAAGGCAAGGACGTGTGCGGGGAGGGGGCCTCGTTGAGTTATAAGGAATATGTATAGGGAGTAGCCTGCGGTGATTAAAGTGCCGGCACCTGTGAGAAGAATTGTTCATCAAGATCAGTTGAAAACTGAGGTAATAATTATTAATTCTCCCATTAAGTTAGGGAGAGGGGGTAGGGCAAGATTGGCAAGGCTTGCTAGGAACCATCAAGAGGTTATAAGGGGGAGGGCCACTTGAAGCCCCCGGGTTAGAAGCATTGTTCGGCTGTGAGTTCGCTCATAGTTGGTGTTTGCTAAACAAAAGAGAGCAGAGGAGGTAAGACCGTGAGCGATTATTAGGATTAGTGCTCCTGTAAAACCCCAGGGGGTCTGAATTAAGATGCCTGCAGCTACCAACCCCATGTGGCTTACTGAGGAGTAGGCGATGAGGGATTTAAGGTCTGTTTGGCGAAGGCAAATAGAGCCGGTTATAATTACCCCCCATAAGGCTAGAATAATGAAAGGATAGCTAAGTTCTTTAGTGAGGGGGTCCAGTATAATTATAACTCGTATTATTCCGTAGCCCCCCAGTTTCAGAAGAACTGCAGCAAGAATTATGGACCCTGCGACAGGGGCTTCTACGTGTGCTTTGGGGAGTCAAAGGTGGGCCCCGTATAGTGGTATCTTAACTAAAAAGGCCAATAGGCAAGCGGTTCACCACAGTTTGTCGGCGCAGGAGTTTAGTGCCAGAGAGGGGCCTAATTGAAGGGTAAGTATGGAAAGAGTGTTGGTGGAGGTGTGTAAGAAGAGCAGGGCGACTAAGAGGGGCAAGGAGCCGGCCAGGGTGTAAAATAAAAAATAAGTTCCTGCGTTTAAACGTTCTGCTTGGTTACCCCAGCGGGTGATAATAATGAGGGTGGGGATTAGTGTAGTTTCAAACATTACATAAAATATGGCGATTTCTGTTGCACTGAAGGCTAAGATAAGAAAAATTTGAAGAGATGTTAGGAGAGAAATATATGTGCGTTGGCGGGTGGGGGGCTCTTGGGCGGTGTGGTTTTGACTGGCAAGAATTATAAGGGGCAGCAGTCAGCAGGTAAGAACAAGGAGGGGGGTTGATAGGGGGTCGGTGGCCATTGTTTTGTTTATAAAGGATCAGCCGGTATCTTGGGGGAAGTACAACCACGAAAGGCTAATGATTGCGATTGAAAGGCTGTGGAATAAAGCGGTGGATCAGAGGTTTTTAGAGGGGGTAAGTCAAAGGGTGGGGATTAGTATAATAGAGGGTATTAGTATTGTTAGCATTTAAGGAGATTTATATTTTGGAGTCGATCTGTTCCATGGGTTCGGGCAGTTGCTACAAGAAGGGCTAAGCCGGCACTAGCTTCACATGCGGAGAAAGCTAGGAGTAGTATGGGAGAAAGGGAGAAGCTTGTTGAGTTTAGTTGTAGTGTTCATAAGGACAGGGCGATGAATAGGGAAAGTATTATTCCTTCTAAGCAAAGAAGGGCGGAGAGTAGGTGTGTGCGGTGGAATGCTAGGCCGGCTAGACCTAGAAGGAAGCTAGCAGAAAATGCGAATTGAGTAGGGGTCATTAAGCGATTGTGGGATTTCACCACAGGTTTTTGAGCCGAGGTCAAATGTTTTAATTAAACTAATTGCTTATTCAGCTCATTCTAGGCCCCCTTGAATTCATTCGTAGATAAGGCCAAGGGTTAGGAGGGCAAGAACGGCGGTTGCTCAGGTGAATGTTGTTAGGGGGGCAGTCAGTTGATCTCCTCAGGGGAGGGGGAGTAAGAGGGCAATTTCTAGGTCGAATAGCAGAAATAGGATAGCAACCAGAAAAAATCGTATTGAGAAGGGAAGGCGGGCTGACCCCAAGGGGTCGAACCCGCATTCATAGGGGGATAGTTTTTCGTGGTCGGGGCTTATTAGGGGGAGTCAAAAGGAGACAAGGGCGAGGATTGTTGAGAGGGTGATGGCAATTGTAACAACAGTTATGATTAAGTTCATTATCTTTCCTTGGGTTTTAACCAAGGCCGGGTGATTGGAAGTCACTTATACTAATTAATACTAGAAAGACTAAGAGCCTCATCAGTAGATAGAGATATAAAGGAAGAGCCACACGACGTCTACGAAGTGTCAGTATCAAGCGGCAGCTTCAAACCCAAAGTGGTGTTCTGAGGTGAAGTGGTATTGGATTTGTCGCAGTAGACAGATTGCCAGGAAGGTTGAGCCAATAATAACATGAAGGCCGTGGAACCCCGTGGCAACGAAAAAAGTAGAGCCGTACACCCCGTCTGCGATGGTAAAGGGGGCTTCATAGTACTCGAGGGCTTGGAGGAAGGTGAAGTAGAAACCTAGGAGAATGGTTAGGAAGAGTGATTGGATGGCTTGTTTTCGGTTGCCCTCTATAATGCTGTGGTGGGCCCAGGTAACGGTTACGCCAGAGGCCAGTAGAACTGCTGTGTTTAATAGGGGGACCTCGAATGGGTCTAATGTGGTGATTCCTGTCGGAGGTCAGCAACCCCCCAGTTCTGGGGTGGGGGCTAGGCTGGCGTGGTAAAAAGCTCAAAAAAACCCTGCGAAAAAGAAAACTTCTGATGTGATAAATAGAATTATTCCGTAGCGCAGGCCCTTTTGTACGGGGGGGGTGTGATGGCCTTGAAATGTTCCCTCTCGAATAATGTCCCGTCACCATTGATACATGGTTAAAAGGAGGAGGGCTAGGCCTAGTGCTATGAGGGTGGTTGAGTTGAAGTGTATTCAAATTGCTAGGCCAGAGGTTATTAAAAGTGCAGCAATTGCACCTGTCAGGGGCCAGGGGCTGGGGTCTACTATGTGGTATGCGTGTGCTTGGTGGGTCATTAGATATTTTCTTGTAGATAAAGGCTTAGAAGAAGTACAAATACGTATGCTTGAATTATGGCAACTGCTACTTCTAAGAGGGTTAAAAGAAAGAGTAGGGTGGCGGTTAAGACGGCCACAGTTGGTATAAGGGGAAGGAGTACAAAAACTGCTGTGGCAATTAGTTGAATGAGAAGGTGCCCTGCTGTTAAGTTGGCAGTTAGTCGAACGCCTAGGGCGAGGGGCCGGATAAAAAGGCTAATTGTCTCGATGATAATCAGTATGGGGATTAATAAAGTGGGGGTTCCTTCTGGCAGTAAGTGTCCTAGGGCGTGCGTGGGCTGGTTTCGTAGGCCAATGATTACTGTGGCAAGTCAGAGGGGGACTGCAAATGCTATATTTAATGAAAGCTGTGTTGTGGGGGTGAATGTATAGGGGAGTAGTCCTAGTATGTTAAGCGTAATTAAATACAATATCAGGGAGGTTAATATAAGGGCCCACTTGTGCCCGCCAAGGTTTAAAGGAAGAAATATTTGGTAGACGAATCGGTTAACAAATCAGCCCTGAAGGGTCAGCAAGCGGTTGGCAAGTCATCGAGGGGTGGGTTTAGGGAAGAGTGTTCAGGGGAGTGTAAGGGCCAGAGCAATAAGTGGAATACCTAGGAGAACGGGGCTTATGAATTGGTCGAAGAGGCTTAGTGTCATGATCAGTTTCAGGTACTAGTTTCAGTTTTTTTGGTGGAGATTATGGCGGGCTCGTTGGGGAATGTGTGTGCCAGGATTTTGGGGGGAAGAATGGTTGCAAAGATTAATCAGGAGAACACAAGAATGGCAAATCAGGGGGCGGGGTTGAGTTGGGGCATGTTCGCTAGGGGTGATTGGGGGCCACCAGTTTTTAGCTTAAAAGGCTAATGCTTTTCCCTATTTAGCTTCTTAGCGAGGTGTCTTGAAGTATGAAAGAAGATCAGTTTTCGAAATGCTCCAAGGGGACGGCTTCTACAACAATGGGCATGAAGCTATGGTTTGCGCCGCAGATTTCAGAGCATTGGCCGTAGTACACCCCGGGGCGGGAGGCAATGAAAGCGATTTGATTAAGGCGCCCTGGGACTGCGTCTATTTTAATGCCCAATGAGGGAACGGCCCATGAGTGGAGAACATCTTCTGCGGAGACGAGAATTCGAATGGGGGATTCTACAGGGATGACTATGCGGTGGTCAGTTTCAAGCAGCCGGAATTGGCCGGGGCTTAAATCTTGGGTGGGCACTATATAAGAGTCGAAACCCAGGTCTTCATAGTCGGTGTATTCGTAGCTTCAGTACCATTGGTGGCCTACGGCTTTAATTGTGAGGTGGGGGTCATTGATTTCATCTATTAGGTATAAAATGCGAAGGGAGGGTAGTGCGATTAAAATTAAAATTATTGCGGGCAAAAGTGTCCAAATGATTTCGATTTCTTGTGAGTCCAGAATATACTTGTTAGTTAATTTAGTTGAAACTATTGCTACAATAATATAAAGTACGAGGGTGCTAATTAAAAATACAATTATTAAAGCGTGGTCGTGAAAGTGGAGAAGTTCCTCTATTACGGGTGAAGCTGCATCTTGTAATCCTAGTTGAGAGGGATGGGCCATGGGTTAAGGTGCGCGGGGTTTTAACCCACAATGATGCCTTGACAAGGCATTGTAATAGCCTTTTACTAGCACCTTATAAGAAAGTGACGGAGTGGTTACGTGGGTGGCTTGAAACCATCATACGGGGGTTCGATTCCCTCCTTTCTCGTGTGCTTATTAAGTTGGGGTTAAAGTTGTTGGGTTTGTACGAAGGCAGGCTCTTCGAAAGTGTGGTAGGGGGGAGGGCATCCGTGAAGTCATTCAACGTTGGTGGCAGTCAGTTCAACGGACAGGACTTCACGTTTTGCAGCGAAAGCTTCTCAAAGAATAAACAAAAATATGATAACAGCGATTAGAGATACAAGGGATCCGATGGAGGACACTGTATTTCATAGGGTGTAGGCATCCGGGTAGTCCGAGTATCGTCGAGGTATTCCTGCAAGGCCTAGGAAGTGTTGGGGGAAAAAGGTTATATTTACGCCAAAAAATATCACCCCAAAATGGATTTTGGTTCAAGTATTGTGCAGAGTGTAGCCCGAAAAAAGGGGAAATCAGTGTACAAAAGCAGCTATGATGGCAAAAACTGCTCCCATAGACAAGACATAGTGGAAGTGGGCGACTACATAATAAGTGTCATGAAGGACGATATCTAAAGATGAGTTTGCTAGGACGATGCCTGTTAGTCCTCCGACTGTGAACAGAAAAACAAACCCCAGAGCTCAGAGCATGGGAGTCTCTCATTTGATGGCGCCTCCGTGGAGGGTCGCTAATCAGCTAAATACTTTTACCCCCGTGGGGATTGCGATGATTATTGTGGCGGAGGTGAAATATGCTCGGGTGTCTACATCCATGCCGACAGTAAATATGTGGTGGGCTCATACGATGAAGCCCAGTAAACCAATGGCTATTATTGCTCAGACTATGCCCATGTATCCAAAGGGTTCTTTTTTGCCGGAGTAGTAAGCGACGATGTGGGAGATTATCCCGAAGCCGGGGAGAATAAGAATATAAACCTCTGGGTGTCCGAAAAATCAGAATAAGTGTTGGTAAAGGATGGGGTCGCCGCCCCCGGCAGGGTCAAAAAAGGTTGTATTTAAATTTCGATCTGTTAAAAGTATTGTAATGCCCGCTGCGAGCACGGGTAGGGAGAGGAGTAGTAGTACGGCGGTAATTAAAACGGATCACACAAATAAAGGTGTCTGATACTGGGAGATTGCGGGGGGTTTTATGTTGATAATAGTGGTAATAAAATTAATTGCCCCGAGGATTGACGAGATCCCGGCCAGATGGAGGGAGAAAATGGTTAGGTCAACAGAGGCTCCTGCATGGGCTAAGTTGCCGGATAGGGGGGGGTAAACAGTCCACCCTGTTCCTGCTCCTGCTTCAACCCCGGAAGATGCCAATAAAAGGAGAAAAGAGGGGGGTAAAAGCCAAAAGCTTATGTTATTTATACGAGGGAAGGCCATATCAGGGGCGCCGATTATCAGGGGAATTAGTCAATTGCCGAAGCCGCCAATTAAAATCGGTATTACTATAAAGAAAATTATTACGAATGCGTGTGCCGTGACGATTACATTATAGATTTGATCATCGCCTAGAAGCGCGCCGGGTTGGCTCAGCTCGGCCCGGATAAGAAGGCTCAAGGCTGTGCCCACCATGCCGGCCCAGGCGCCAAAAATTAGGTAAAGGGTGCCGATATCTTTGTGATTTGTCGAGAAAAGTCAACGCGTGATTGCCACAGGTAGGATGGCTGAGACAAGCGGTGGATTGTAACCCCACATACAGAGGTGTGAGTCCTCTTCTTATCAAGCCCTGAGGTGTAGTACATATTAGATTGCAAATCTTAAGTAGTAAATTAAATTTTGCCGGGGCTTTCCCCCGCCTTTTAAGGCTCGGCGGGGGAAAGGGTAGGCAGATGCTCGCTGGTTGGAGCGCTTAGCTGTTAACTAAGAACTTGTAGGATCGAGGCCTTCCTGCCTAGAAAGGCTTTAGCTTAATTAAAGTGTCTGTGTTGCATGCAGAAGATGTGGGTTAGTATCCTGCAAGTCTTACAAGAACTGGAAGATTCTCACTTCCACTTGGGGCTTTGAAGGCTCTTGGTCTAATGTTATCCTAAGCTCTTATTTCGTTACTAAGGCTAGTGCCAGGGGGGTTAGGGGAAGGAGGGTGATTGCTGCTGTGGTGGCTGCGGCTAATAATAGAGAAAGTGAGAGAGTTTTTAGTCGTCAGGGGGCGATATTCGGGAGTGTTTGGGGGGATAAAGTGAGAGCTATGACGTAAGACAGGCGCAAGTAAACGTAAAGGCTTAAAAGGGCGGCAAGTGCAGCCAAGGTGCCTATGATTAGGAGGCCTTGTTTTGCCAGTTCTTGAAGAATTAGTCATTTTGGCCCGAATCCTGTTAGGGGGGGAAGGCCTCCGATTGAGAGGAGGACTGGGGGGGCGAGGGCGGTTAAGGCTGGGGCTTTGGATCAGGAGGAGGAAAGCATAGAAAGAGTTGTGGTGGAGTTGTGCTTAAAAATGAGGAATAGGGACAGGGTTGTGATGAAGTATGTAATAAGAGCGAGGAGAGTAAGGGGGGGTATAAATTGTAAAATTAATGTCATTCAGCCTATGTGGGCAATTGATGAATAAGCTAGGATTTTCCGAATTTGGGTCTGATTTAGGCCCCCTCAGCCCCCGATGAGCACGGAGGTAAGGCCTAAGATGATAATTAAGGTTGACGGTGTGGGTTGAATTTGTAAAATTAGGGCGAAGGGCGCTAGTTTTTGTCAGGTGGAAAGAATTAGGCCTGTTGTGAGATCCAGGCCCTGCAAGACTTCGGGCAGTCAGGCATGAAGGGGGGCTAGTCCAATTTTTAGGGCGAGGGCGAGGGTAATTAGGGTGGTGGGGAGGGGGTGTGATATTTGAGAGATGTCTCATTGTCCGGAGAGTCAGGCATTTGTAAGGCTTGCAAATAAGATTATTGCGGCTGCAGTGGCCTGGGTTAAAAAGTATTTGATGGTGGCTTCTACTGCCCGGGGGTGGTGGTGTCGGGCTATCAGGGGGATGATTGCAAGAGTATTAATTTCAAGGCCTATTCAGGCTAGAAGTCAGTGTGAGCTTATTAAAGTAATTGTAGTCCCTAGGGCTATAGTTATGGAAAATAGTATTATGATGAAGGGGTTCATTAGTAGAGGAAGGGTTTTAACCAACATGTTTGGGGTATGGGCCCAAAAGCTTATTTAGCTGACTTTACTAGGAAGTGGTGTATTGGAAGCACTGAGAGTTTTGATCTCTTCGGATGGGGTTCGATCCCCCTCTTTCTAAGGAGTCGGAGGGGTTTTAACCTTCATTATTCACCCTATCAAAGTGATCCTTTAGTTCAGGCACAACTCCTTTATTGTTGGGGGGGGAGGCCTGCGAAGGCAATGGGCAGGGCTAGATGTCAGATGACTAGGGCGAGGGTAATTGGTAGAAAGTTTTTTCAGATGAGGTGTATAAGCTGGTCGTATCGGAATCGGGGGTAGGATGCTCGGACTCATAAAAATAGGACGGACAGTAATGAGGCTTTTATTATAAGGGAGACGGAGGTTGCTTCTGGTGTGGTAATAATGATTGAGGATCCTAAAAATAATGTGGCTGAAAGTGTATTTATAAGGAGAATGTTGGCGTACTCTGCTAAAAAAAATAAGGCGAATGGGCCCCCTGCGTATTCTACATTAAAACCTGATACCAGTTCTGATTCTCCCTCTGTCAGGTCAAAGGGGGCGCGATTGGTTTCTGCTAGTGTTGAGATGTACCATATGGCTGCTAAGGGTCAAGCGGGGAGAATCAATCATGTGGCTTCTTGAGCTACGCTAAATGTTTGTAGTGTAAATCCCCCGGTAAAGACGATAGCGTTAAGAAGAATTAGTCCGAGGCTTACTTCATAGGAAATGGTTTGGGCCACAGCTCGAAGTGCTCCGATGAGGGCGTATTTGGAGTTGGAAGCTCAGCCGGAGCCGAGAATTGAGTATACTGCAAGACTTGAGATGGCGAGGATAAAAAGAACTCCCAGGTTGAGGTTAGCAATTGGGTGGGGAAGGGGTATGGGGGTCCACAGGGTAAGGGCGAGGGTGAGGGCTAATATGGGGGCGGCAAGAAAAAGAATCGGGGAAGAGGTTGAAGGTCGTACTGGCTCTTTTAAGAAAAGTTTAATGCCATCAGCGATGGGTTGGAGAAGTCCATAAGGCCCCACTACGTTTGGTCCTTTTCGTAGTTGCATGTAGCCTAGTACTTTTCGTTCTACGAGGGTTAGTAAAGCAACTGCCAGGAGGACAAATACAACCAAAATAAGGGGGTTTAAAATATATGTGACAGCTGTGGTGATCATAGTTAAGGAGAGGATTTGAACCTCTGGTGGAAAGGGCTTAGGTCTTTTGCATTGTCCGGGCTCTGCCACCCTAACAAGCTGTTTTCTACAGCGTGGCGGTACACCCCTTTGCCTGCTTTAGTTGCTGTCAGCAGTTAGGGGTGAGGCGTGCGGGGGGCAGGGGCCCCTTCTTTTCGGTCCTTTCGTACTAGAAAAGAATGTCGCATAGATAGAAACTGACCTGGATTGCTCCGGTCTGAACTCAGATCACGTAGGACTTTAATCGTTGAACAAACGAACCCTTAATAGCGGCTGCACCATTAGGATGTCCTGATCCAACATCGAGGTCGTAAACCCTCTTGTCGATATGGACTCTGTAAGAGGATTGCGCTGTTATCCCTGGGGTAACTCGGTCCGTTGATCAGCTTTGCTGGATCGGTATAGTCAGATGTTCTGCTGGCTAGAGTTGTGTTTCTTGTTTTTAAGGGGTGTGCCTTAGTTCTACGCGGGGGTTATTCATTACCCCGTGGTCGCCCCAACCAAAGACAGTGGGGCAGGTTCCAATTGCTTTGTTTGTTTTTACAATTTTTATAGCATGGGCTGACCTTGTGTCTAAAGCTCCACAGGGTCTTCTCGTCTTATGTTTTTATCCCCGCTTCTGCACGGGGAGATCAATTTCATTGACTAAAAGGGGGAGACAGTTAAGCCCTCGTTGTGCCGTTCATACAGGTCTTCATTTAAAAGACAAGTGATTGCGCTACCTTTGCACGGTCAGAGTACCGCGGCCGTTAAATTCGTGATCACGGGGCAGGCGGGACCTCTTATGTGTGAATTTCAAGAGGCGATGTTTTTGGTAAACAGGCGAGGCTAAGGTGGTAGAGTTTGCCGAGTTCCTTCCTTTTTATTGTGTCTTTCCCAGTGCGCACTCTTGTGTCAGTTTAACGGGGGGAGATGATTGTTTTTCTAGTTGTCTTTTTTTTAATCATTTTCTTCTTATAGGGCCGTTAATATTCAGTGAGGGGTTCGATCTGATGTACACTTGTGCTGGGAGAGATTCTATCTCTTATTACTCATATTGGCATAATCACGGCCATGTCTGCATGGGGGGGCCTGGTACTATTAGTGGACTAAGATTTGGTGGCTGTTATTAATGGCGGGGTTGTACTTGAGCTTTAACGCTATCTTTTCAGGTGGCTGCTTTTAAGCCCACTGCAGTGTTCTGCCTTTAGTGGGTGTGGTCTTTATCCATCTTACAAAGTTGTTTCTTTTTACAGGGAGGCTGTACCCTCTCTGTCTAACTTTTTTAATTTCTTTATTCCTGTTTAAGGTCGGGCCAGGGGGTAAAATAAGTTAAAAAGCTGAACTTCTATTCATATCTCAGGCAACCAGCTATCACCAAGTTCGGTAGGTTTATCGCCTCTACTTGAAGATCTTCCCACTCTTTTGCCACAGAGAAGGGTTTACCCTGTTTATAGGTTGTCTTGAAGTAGCTCACTTGGTTTCGGGGTGTTAAACTAAAATTCTCTTTGCTTAACTAGGACTTGCTAAATCATGATGCAAAAGGTACAAGAGTTTATCTTTGCTTTTACTCGCTTTACTGAGTTTTTTCATTTCTTTTTCAGCTTTCCCTTGCGGTACTTTTTCTGTTGCTTCAATTTCTTTTTCTCTCTCCGATACTTAAGAGGTAGAATGGTTTGTTATATGTTCATAGTGTGTTAGGGGGTAGGAGTATTTTTGTAGTGTTTGTTTTGGAAGAGCTAGCTATTGAGCTTCAGGACGACCCGATTTGCACGGGTGACTTCTCGGTGTGAGGGAGATGCTTTTCTGTCTTAGCCACGCCCCGATTTTTCCAAGTGCACCTTCCGGTACACTTACCGTGTTACGACTTGCCTCCCCTTTGCTTATTTTGTTTATTAATTATTGTGTTTGGTAGCTCGGGGAGAGTGACGGGCGGTGTGTGCGTGCTTTAGGGCCTTATTTCATCAGAACTCTCTGTTTTCTGTTTACTGCTAAATCCTCCTTCTAACGTTTATTTCAGTACGTTGTTCGTTTACCCTTTATTAGGGAATGTAGCCCATTTCTTCCCCCCTCATAAGCTACACCTCGACCTGACGTTTGAAGATGTGCTGATTTTGCTTGCTATGGGGCCTTCACAGGGCAAGCTGACGACGGCGGTATATAGGCGGAATTAACAAGAGGGGGTGAGGTTTAACGGGGGTTATCGGTTCTAGAACAGGCTCCTCTAGGCGGATCTTAAGCACCGCCAAGTCCTTTGGGTTTTGAGCTTATGCTTGTAATTCCCGGGCGGGCAGGGGTTGTAAAGAACTGCCTAAGTTTATGGCTGAGCATAGTGGGGTATCTAATCCCAGTTTGTTTCACAGCTTTCGTGGCTTCAATGTAAATAAAGCTACTTTCGTTAAGGGGCTTCTTACTCTCGGGTACGTATAAACAGTGATGAGAGCATTTGACTTTAGTAAAATGGAAATTTAACCACTCTTTACGCCGGGTGTCTATCAACTTGGGCCTCTCGTATAACCGCGGTGGCTGGCACGAGTTTTACCGGCCCTAATAACTGTAACTAAGTCAAGTTTGCACTTATTGCTTAATGTTTGTCACTGCTGAGGTCCCTTGGGGGTGTGGCCGAGCAAGGTGTCGTGGGCTGCAGGGGCGTGCCTGATACCGGCTCCTTGTTCCAGGAAGGGGAACTATGGGCATTCTCACGGGGATGCAGATACTTGCATGTGTAAATTTAGTTAAAGTTGATGGTAAAGTCAGGACCAAGCCTTTGTGCCTGCGAAACCCTTCTGAGGTTTATCTTAACTTCTTCAGAGTTATGCTTTAGTTAAGCTACGCTAGC